GAGTGAGTATATCTCGAGAGGGTATCTCGGCATAAATTATTTTTCCATAAAACTTCTTTTAAAGTATCTTCACTACAAAAAATTTGACCACCCTGTTCGGAATGAATAAATGTATTTCATTTTTGCTAAAACACCGAAATACTAAACTAAAACTTAATTAAAAAAAACTTCGTTCAGCCAATTAGTATTCTTCAGCTAAATATATTACTATACTTATACTTAGAATCTATCTACAACAGTTCATCTTGCTGTAACTTTATTATTGGAAGCACTCATCTTTGGTTGGACTTCCTACTTATATGATTTCAGCAGTTATTCACTCTACACGTGGCTACCCAGCATTTACTATGAGAATAATAACTGGCACACTAGAGGTGTATTTTTTCCGATCCTCTCGTACTAGGAAAAACAACCATCAATGCTTCAACGTTTACACCGGATATGGACCGAACTGTCTCACGACGTTCTGAACCCAGCTCACGTGCCGCTTTAATGGGCGAACAGCCCAACCCTTGAAACACACTACTGCTCCAGGTAGCGACGAGCCGACATCGAGGTGCCAAACCTTCCCGTCGATGTGAACTCTTGGGGAAGATCAGCCTGTTATCCCTAGAGTAACTTTTATCCGTTGAGCGATAGCCTTTCCACACAGTACTATCGGATCACTAAGACCGACTTTCGTCCCTGTTTGACAAGTATGTCTCACAGTTAAGCTTACTTTTGCCTTTACACTTTTAACAACCAATTTTAAAATGGTTTAAGAAAACCTTTGTGCGCCTCCGTTACTCTTTTGGAGGCCTACGCCCCATAGAAACTGTCTACCTATAACTGTTTTAGTTTTTTATTAATATCTAATTAGAAATTAAATTTGATTAGAGTGGTCTTGCATTAATGTTAAATTTTTAATTTTAACTCCCACCTATGACTATACAAATCAAAATTAAATTCAATTATAGGAAACAGTAAAGCTTCATAGGGTCTTTCTGTCCAGGTGTAACTAGTTTGCATCTTCACAAACATTTTTATTTCACCGAGTCTTTCTCTGAGACAGTACCCAAATCGTTACGCCTTTCATGCAGGTCGGAACTTACCCGACAAGGAGTTTCGCTACCTTAGGACCGTTATAGTTACAGCCGCCGTTTACTGGGGCTTGAGTTGTAAGCTTGTTCTGTTAACAGATAACCTACTTCTTTAACCTTCCAGCACTGGGCAGGCGTCAGCCCCCATACATCGTCTTACGACTTTGCGGAGACCTGTGTTTTTGTTAAACAGTCGTCTGGGTCTAATTATTGCAACCTGTTATAGGTACTTCTTATCCCGAAGTTACGAAGTTAATTTGCCGAGTTCCTTAGAGAAAGTTATCTCGTACTCCTTAGTATACTCTACTTACCTACCTGTTTAAGTTTAAGGTACAGGTACTTCTTTTTTATATGTAATTTTGAACTTTTCCTGGAAGTATGACATACATTACTTATTACTTGTACTTGGATCTCATCAAAAATTTTTGCTTTGAATCCTTGAACTGATTAATCAAATATTCAGTTAATTTAGCCTTCTTCGTCCTTCAAAATCCATTTTATATTATTAATTTCATATAATTTTAAGAAGTAGTACAGGAATATTAACCTGTAAACCATCAATTGCATCTTTCGATCTCATTTTAGGACCTGACTTACCCTAAGTAGATAAACTTAACATAGGAATCCTTAGGTTTTCGGAGCATTGGATTCTCACCAATGTTTTTGTTACTCAAGCCAACATTCTCACTTCCGTATTTATTATTTATATTTATTATGTTATTATTATTATGTTATTAATAACGGAACGCCCCCTTACCGATTTTTATCTATCTCACAGTTTCGGCAGATTATTTAGACCCGTTTATTTTCGGTATAAAAGCGCTCTTTATCAGTGAGCTCTTACGCACTCTTTTAAGGTTAGCTGCTTCTAGGCAAACCTACTGACTATCTTTACATTTTTATTTCCTTAACCACTGAATAATCATTTTGGGGCCTTAACTGGTGATCTGGGCTGTTTCCCTTTCAACAATGAAGCTTATCCCACATTGTTCCACTAGTTGTTTTTCAATCCAGTATTCAGAGTTTGTCTTAACTCGTCAATATTTTTTTATTAACTCCTCAAAACAGTGCTTTACCCCTAGATTGTATTTTTTCATCAACCGCTGTACTTAGATACATTTCAGAGGGAACCAGCTAGCTCTGAGTTCGATTGGCATTTCACCACTAACCACAAATCATCTGTTGATTTTGCAACATCAATCAGTTCGGACCTCCACTTAGTTTTACCTAAGCTTCATCCTGTTCATAGTTAGATCACTCAGGTTCGGGTCTATAAATAATGACATATTTTTTTGCTTTTTTAAGACTTGCTTTCGCTTTGGCTTCAGTTTATAAACCTTAACCTTAGCCATTATTTATAAGTCGCTGGCTCATTCTTCAACAAGCACACAGTCAGAGACATAAATTTCTCCTTCTATAATTTGAAAGCTTGCAATTTCATAAGTTTATCTATTAAGATAAAGTTTAGACCTTTCCTTTACAGTACTTATTCACTATCGGTTACCTAGGAATATTTAGCCTTACAAGGTGGTTCTTGTTAATTCACACAAAATCAACATGTCTCGTATTACTTGGGATTTTTCAAATCAAAATTTTGTTTGTTTTTTCTCCCATGACCTCATTCTTTTCAAATTGAATGATTTAGGCTACTTCCCGTTTCGCTCACCACTACTAAGGGAATCAACATTTTTTGTCTATTTTCCTCTGGATACTAAGATGTTTCAGTTCTCCAGGTTATCTCTTATTTACAACACTGTAAATAGTTTTAAAGATTAATCTATTCGGGAATCTTCACTTTTTTTTAATGAAGCATTTCATTTTTTTAAATGCCCTTCATCGTTTTTAGGTACCTAGGTCTTCATCACAAGCTTTTTTTTTTAGTTTTTTATTAGTTTAAGTTTTAGTTAAAATTATATTTTTAATAGAATTTAGCCTTTTGGAGGTCATCCAGCCACACCTTCTGGTACAGCTACCTTGTTACGACTTCACTCTAGTTACCAATCTTACTTTTCTCATTATATGAAATCGAGCACGATTAATTTCCAGAGCATGACGGGCAGTGTGTGTAAGATCCGGTGACTTATTCACCGCTGTATGGCTGACCAGCGATTACTAGCGATTCCCGCTTCATGTGGACGAATTGCAGTCCACAATCCGAACTGAGACTGGGTTTTAGGTTTTGCTAGCCTTTACAGGATTGCAACCCATTGTCCCAACCATTGTAGCACGCGAGTAGCCCAGAGTATAAAGGGCATGATGACTTGACGTCTTCCCCACCTTCCTCTAATTTAGTTTTTCATTGAGCTGTTTGTTTAGGGTACTTTAAAAAAAAGTAACTAAACATGGGAGTTGCGCCCGTTAGGGGAGTTGACCCTACGCCTGACAGTACGAGCTGACGACAGCCATGCACCACCTGTGTCTACATCTTGAAATGCATCTTACTTGTTCAGTTAGATTACGACATATCAATCCCTGGTAAGGTTCTTCGCTTTGCATCGAATTAAACCACATGCTCCACCGCTTGTGCGGACCCCCGCCAATTCCCTTGAGTTTCATTCTTGCGAACGTACTTCCCAGGCGGGATACTTGTTGCGTTAGCTTTAGTGTTTATTATACACTATTTCAAATAAAACGAAATAATATATGTATAAAAAAACTAAGTATCCATCGTTTACAGCTAAGACTATTGGGGTATCTAATCCCTATCGCTACCTTAGCTTTCGTTTACCAGTGTCAGTTTTGAACCAGCAGGGTGCTTTCGCCTTCCGTTTGGTATTCTTTTCAATATCAACACATTTAACCGCTTCATTGAAAATTATCCCTGTTTCATTCAAACTCTAGCTTAATAGTTTCTAGTGCTTAATCAGAGTTGAGCTCTGAGATTTAACAAATAGACTTAAAAAGCCACCTTAAAACACTTTACGCCCAATAATTCCGGATAATGCTCGCATCCTCTGTCTCACCGCGGCTGCTGGCACAGAGTTAGCCGATGCTTATTCTTGAAAATACTGTCATTTTTACTTATTTTTTTCACAAAAGAAGTTTACGACCTAGAGGCCTTCTGCCTTCACGCAACATCGCCCCGTCAGGCTTTCGCCCATTGCGGAAAATTCCTCACTGCTGCCTTTCGTAAAAGTCTGGACCTTATCTCAGTTCCAGTGTGATTGATCATCCTCTCAGACCAATTACTGATCATTGTCTTGGTAAGCCATTACCTTACCAACTAACTAATCAGACATAAGCCTTGCATTTAGTGGATTTTATCCTTTTACTTTTCAGTTTATAGGTTATTAGCAAATATTTCTATATGTTATTTCCTTCTAAAAGATAAGTTCTTATGTAGTTACGCACCCGTTTGCTACTAGAATAATTAATTCTTGTTTAACTTGCATGTGTTAAGCGTGTTGCCAGCATTCATCCTGAGCAGGGATCATACTCTCTTATCAGAATATATTTTAATGTACTTATAACTTCGAAAGTAAGAGGAAATTCAAATAAAATTTTTATATTTTTACTTTAGCATGAAAGATTTAATTATATAAGAAAAAGATAAGCTTAAATTAACTCATATTTTTATGAGGAGCCATATGAAATTAAAATTTCATGTATGTTGTTGCTCTGTAAAGTAACTATTTATAGGTTAACTTAACACAATTAAACCCAAAAAACCTAATTCAGCTCTTAGAAAAGTTGCTAGAGTTGAATTGTCTTCTGGACCTTCAATTGTTGCATCTATACCTGGAATAGGACATGATTTACAACTTCATTCTCATGTTTTAATTAGAGGTGGACGCGTTAGAGATTTACCAGGTGTTAAATATCGCATTATTCGTGGAACTAGAGGTGCTACTGGAGTAGAAGATCGTTTTAAAGGAAGATCAAAATATGGTGTTAAAAAAGTTTTAAATTAAATATTTTTTCTTTTACGAAAAACATAAATTTTGTGTTCAGCAACTAGTTTCATATATTCATCTTTTTTTCTTATTGCATTTCCTTTATTTAAAGATGCTTCTATTATTTCTAAACTTAATTTTTTACTAAGAGTTTTATTAGATCGTTCTTTAGATGATAAAACTAACCAATGTATTGCAAGTTTTTCAGCTTGTAAACGTAATGTTTCTGTTTCAACAATAACACTTATTTTACTCAATTTTTTTCCTTTGGTTTTTTTAGGTCCTTTTTTTGCTTTTAAGAGTAGTTTTGGAATTAAATTTAAAAGTGCTTTTTTAAATATAATTAAAGGATTTGAATTTGTTTTATATTTAATGATATAAAGAACTTCACGAATAATTCTATAAGACAATGATTTTTTACCCTTCTTTAAACTTTTATTAATCAAAAGATCAATAAATTTATTTTTATAAATAGGATCAGGTTTTGGTTTATAATTTGGATAAGCTGGTTCAGTTTTAGATTTATATAATATTGCACCAGGTTTAAAGTTAATGTCTGTAGGATAAAATAATCCTAGGTCATCTAGTCGAGGTTTTTTGAAAACAAAAAGTTTTTTTTTATGACTTTTTTTTTTATGAATAAAAGGTTCTTTATTTACTATTTCTTTCTTACGAATAAAAGGTTCTTTATTTACTATTTCTTTTTTACGAATAATCACTGGTTCTTGTTTAGGTTTTTTATAAACAGGACGTCTAGCTTCTAATACCATATTATATTTTAAACTATTATATTAAATTGTTATATCTGAAAATATTGATTTGAGTTCATTAGGAAAAAGCCATTTTTTTTCATTTAATTCTTTCATTAGTATTTCGAATATGTGTCTATTTTTTTGCATCAATATAAATAAATATTGAAGAGTTTCATATATAAATGAAAAATTAGCTTTTTGTAAATACCACACTTTCTTAGAATTAGAGGTTAATTTTTTTTTTTTATATAAATTTTCACAAATATTATTTATTAACAAATTTTCGTAAAGTATTGGAAAATATTGATATTTATATTTAAAATATTCTTCCATGGGTTCAAATCGATAAAAAGTATCAATTTGTCTTAAGTTTTCTTTATATTTTTCATATTCGTTGTCTTCATATAAAAATTTTTCTATTTGTGCTTTTTTTTCGAAAATATCAAACCAATCTTTCGATGACTGAGTTATATTAGACTTAGTTGTTAAATCTAATAAAATTGTTTTTTCTATTTCCAAAAAAGCATAAAATAAATTGAAATCATGAAAGTTTGACCATGAATTAGACATTAGTAATAATTCATTTTTTTCCAGGAGATTCCAAATTTTTTTATTAATTAATCCAGCTGAACATTTAAAAATATAAAAACATAAATTTGTTTGAGTAATATTTGTACAAAGACTAAAATAATGCTTATATAAAAAATCTTTAGTTAATACACTTGTAAAGATGGAAATAGGATCAATTAGAGGTGTATAATTAAGTTTAATTTGTATAAATACTTGACCAATTTGATAAAGTATAAAGTTTATATTTTGATGTGGCATATTATATATATGTAATTGACGATGTCTACTAAATCGAATTTTATCATCATTAACAAATTTAGTTTTAAGATAATGATTAGTTACTATTAATTCATTTGAAAGAGTAAACAAATCGCGTATTCCCCTACTATTTGCTAATTTGTTATGTCTAGTTAAAACATTTTCTAAATAAAGATGATCTCGTAAATTTAACAATTTGAATAAAAATTTTCTTTGATGTAAAATAGTACGAGGTCTTTTTATTATTAAACATTTACTTAGTCGATGAGGGGCTATAAATATTGGATCTATATTTTCTGGTTTGAAAGTTGATACAATAAAAACAATATCCTTAAATTGAGGTATAACTTTGACTAATTTTAATAAAGTAATTTTAGCATTTGGGTCTTCAAATATTTTATGAATATTTGGAATCCAAACTGTACATGGAGCTAATACTTTAATTAAGTCTAATTGAAAAATTATATTGAAAATTAAACTTAATAATCTTTTATTTTTGTTATCAATGGAAATTGCTTTATTTAAGATATTTTCATTAAAAAGTTCTTCATCCTTATCATTAAAAATAACTTTGAGTTTTTTATAAATGTTGGTCCTATCACTAAATGGAATTAATGTTTTTATCTTACCACGTTTACTAAATTTTTTTAGTAAATTATGAGGATCTTTATATGAAGTACTTAGTTTTATAAAAGGAAAAGCTGTATTATGATTTTTAATTAAATCATTTTTTATAAATGAAAAATCTTCATCTTCAGTATCTATAATTAATATATTTTGTACTGACGTTAAAGAAAATGATGTAAAGGGAATTTTTTTATAGTCTCGATGTTTATTATATTTATTTGGATTCATTTTTATATAATTAAGAGCTAAAGAGATTAATTGTATTTCTGATCGAACTTTAAAATGAGAACTATAAATATATTTTCTATTAATTAAATGATCTAATAAATGATATCCACTTTCATCAAAAATTTTTACTAAAGTTTGGTTTTTTTTTCTTTGAATAGGAAAAAAAGAGGTTAAAAAATTAAGAATAAATTCTTTTTCTTTTTCTTCAATTAACAAATTATTTGAAATCCACAATTCAATTTTGTTATATAAGTAATTTTTTTTAGAAATATCTATGTCTTTATCATTACATAAATAATAATATAAATCTTTACTTTTTGGATTTATAAATAATGTTTGTTTATAAAATAAAAGTTGATTTGTACAAATTATGACTAATTTTTTCAAAGTAAAATAAAATAAATAAATACTAAAGGACAAAGTAGAATAAAGAAAATTAGGTAGAGTTGGACGATAAATTATAGTTTGTAAATATTTAAGAAAATTTTTTCCTAAAAATTTTAATAAAATATAATAATATTGCCGATAGGTTCGTTTGTCATAAAACATATATAATAAAAGTGCGTCCTGATCTAAATATGATAGATCATTTAATCTTATGATGCGTCTATATAATTTAATTGAAGCGACAATAATTAAAAAAAGAAATTTTAATAAAAAAAATAGACTAGATAAAGTAATTGAATATAAAATAAAATGTAATTTAGGAGATACTAATAAAATATTAGATTTTTTATTAAAATTATTCAGGTCTTGTACTGATAATGTTATAAATGCTAATTTAAAAATATCTTTAACATTTATAATTGTGTCGGTAATTAAATTTTTAATTAAAATTGAATTTTTAATTAATTTAATTTTTGAAAAAATTATTATATTTTTGTTTTCTAATTTATAGAAAAAGTCATAAATATTTTTAAATATTTTATCAATTTTAATAGAAAAAAAGGTATAAGAATAATTAAAATATATATTAAATTTATTTTTAGTTTTATAAAAAATATAGCTTATTAAAATTTTATAATAAGATAAATAAGAATATAAAATTTGTGTTATAAATTTATAAACTAGATTAAAATGAATAATAAATAAAGAAAAATTTTCGTAATTTATTTCTTTTTTTATTATTTCTTCTTTTTCTTCTTTAGAAAGCTGAAGTTTTTGTTTAAATTCGATATCTTTATCCTTAAAATTAACTTCTTTTTGAGTATTTTGATTTTGTTTTATTAATTTAATATAGTCAATCAATAAAACATCGTCATTATTATTATCATTATTATTATTTAGTTTAACATCATTTTTAGCAATTTCATTTTTTAAATAACTGTTAAAATTAAAATAAATAGTTTTATTTTTTAAGTCAGAATATATAGAAATTAAATTTAAAGTATTTATTTTAATAGTTGCCTTTTTTATATTCAATTTATTTTTTTTTTTTATATTTTTGATGAACTCATTAGATAATTTAAAGTTGTTACACAAAATATTTTGAATATAATTTTTAGTATCTAAAATTAAAAAATCTTTTAAAAAATTTTTATAAATAAAATAATTATTTGCAAAAATATTTTCTTTATGATTGTAATAAAAAAAATATTTATTATAACCATTTATTTTTAAAAATTGACTATTTTGGAAAATAAAAGATGAAATTAATTGTTTATTTTGGTAATTTTGTATAAAATTAGTAGGTAATATAAAATTAATTTTATTGTCAAATATAAAAATTGATTTTTTTTTTTTATAATTTTTAATTTTTTTGTAATTTAAAGAATTGATTTTTTTATAATTATTATTAGTATTATTAGTAAAAAAAAATAAATTATATATATATTCAAATATATATATTTTAAATTTATTAGAATACAATTTTACATACTTTCTAATTTTAAAGTAATCAAAATCTTCTACTATTTTTATATACTTTTTTAGATTTATAACTAATTCTTTTTTATATATTTCTTTTTTTAAATAAAAAAAAATATCTAAAAATATGTACTTAAGATATAGAGATATATGAATAAAGTTAATAGAATCCATATACTTAAACGAATTAAATACATTAATATTAAGTTTAAATGTTTTAATATATTTGTTAAATTTCGTAGTTTTTTCATATAATAAATTCAGATTTTTTTTATAATTGTATTTGTATAATGTTAATATGACAGTTATTATATCATTAAATAAATTGACTTTTTTTGTATTTGTTGAAAAACAAATTGTTTTTTCATTATTAAGATTTATTAGATATGTTATAAAATCAAAATTATATTTTTTTGTTAATTTTTTATCTAATTTTAAATTTTGTTTACTTTGTATAAATTGATTTTTAACAAAAATAAAATTTTTAACTAGATTAATTTTGTAATTCAAAAAACTTGTTTTTTTTTCAATTTTTACTAAAATTTTTAATTTTAGTAAAATATCAGACCATTTTATGTAAAAATTAGACATATTTTTCAATAATTGAGATTCAGTCTCATTTGTTAATTTAGAAAATCTAAGAGATAATGACGAAAAGTTATTTTTTACTTTTCTATTTTTTAAATTTGCATTGATTTTGTTTTTTATATTTTGATAAAAAACTCTAAATTTAATTTTTAAAAAAGTTCGATTCATTGGTTTAGTAATATACAAATATGAATCTAAAAAATCTATTTCACCTGACCATCTATGTGAAACAAAGCAAATACCAAAATAAGTTTCATGATCAATACCTTGATTTTCAAAATAGAAAGTATTTTGATTTTTATCTAAACAAATCCTAATTCTATCATCACTTATTTCAAAAATTTTGTTATCTATATTTATAACTTCTAAATTTAATTTAAATTTTTCAGATTGAATTTCTTTTGGAATTGTAAAATTGTTTAAATAAACTTTTGGTTTTTTGACTTTGTTTTCTTTTGACATTGCATGAAGTAAATTTAAAGTAATACTATCTAATTTAGATTCTATATTATTAGATGCTTTTTGGTTTTGATACATTGAAAAAGCCACATTATCAATAGTTGATATAATATCCAATTTATTAGTTAATGGAAAAAGTGAATATTTAAGAAGATTTATTGGTTCAACAAAATAACTTTTAAATGCATATACTAATAATATTAAGTACATTATTAGTACGAAAATAAGTTTTATTAATTTTTCTAATATTTTAAAAACTTTTATTAAATTTAAGATAAAGAATTCCCTTAATAAGTCTTGAATTTCAAGACTTATTAATCTGAGTAAGTTCTTTATATGGATAAGTCTATTCATCATATAATATTATTTTCTCCTTTTTTAATGTATTATTCATTTATAAAAATATAAAATTTGATTTTAAATTTAGAATTTTGCATCCATGGCTGTTTGGTAAAAGCACCCAACTCATAATTGGATTGATGTAGGTTCGATTCCTTCTGGATGCTTAATAATCATCATAGTAATTTAATAAAAATAAAAAAATGAATAAATTAAATCAAAATAATTTCAAAACACAAACAAAAAAGTTAATTTGTAAACACAATTTTAAAAAAGGTAGAAATTCTAAAGGAATAATTACAATGCGACATAGAGGAGGAGGTCATAAACATTTATATAGAAAAATTAATTTTACATATATTAAAAATGAAATAACTGGTAAAATTCTAACAATTGAATATGACCCCAATCGAAATGCCAATATATGTTTAGTACATTTACAAAATAATGCGAATGAATATAAATATTTTTTATATGCTACTGGAAATGAAATAGGAAATATAATAAGATATAATTGTAAAAACTTTGATCCTATTAACCCTATAATTGGTAGCACCTTTCCTTTAACATGTTTACCTTTAGGAACACAAATACATAATATTGAATTTACACCTAATAAAGGTGGTAAAATTGCTCGTGCTGCTGGAACAACGGCAAAACTTATGACAAAAACCTATAAAACAGCTATATTAAAATTACCATCAGGAAAAAAAAAAAATTTATCTTTAAAATGTTTTGCAACTTTAGGTCAAGTTGCAGATATTAAAAAACTAAAAAAAAAAATATTTAGAAAAGCAGGTGAAAAGCGTTGGATAGGCAAACGTCCAACAGTAAGAGGACTTGCTATGAATCCTGTAGATCATCCACATGGTGGAGGTGAAGGGAAAACTTCAATAGGTAGAAAGCATCCTTTAACTCCGTGGGGTTATCCGGTTTTTGGAAAAAAAAACTAAAATTTAATTATTTTTTTAGATACTTTTTTCGTCCTAACTGAATTATATTTTCAAATTTTTTTAAAACAAATCCTATTGATTTAATATGTTCAGTATTAATGGGTACAAATACATCTACAAATTCTGCATAATAATGATAACGACTAGATATACAACAAATAGTATTTAATGCTAATTGAACACATTCATTAATAACAAATTCAATAAATTTATCATTTTCTTGGTCAATTATAATAATAACCAACTCAGGTACTTTTGTCATATATTTTATGCCTTCAATAGAAAATACAAATTTTTTATTTAATTTAGAATTTAGAAATTTATAAAGTTTTTGTTCGGTTGTGTTCCAATTTGTTAAATATCCACATAACCATTTTTTAACAATAAAATGAGAATTTGTTCGTAGTGAAGATTGAATAATTTGATAGTCAATAAATTTACCTATTCCAACAAATAAAATAGATTTACCTTTACTTGATACATCAAGAAGTAAATCACAAGCTGATATTAAAGAACAGATTATTTCATTTAAATTAATTGCATAACAAATCTCTTCTTCTTCTTGTATAATATCTTCTAATTCATGTTTTTTTTTCATACGCAAAAATTTATTAATGTAAGTGTGTTTATAAACAATATAGGGATTTTTTATTTCATCTTTTAATGTATAAGGTTCATCTTTTTTTATGATTACAAATTCATGAACATAATTCGTTAATATTTCTTCTTTTTTTATATTATATAAATTTGTTGTGAAATCATCATTCATAATTTTAGTTTTTTTTTAGTTTTGTTATTGAAGTTTATTGATGTATATATTAAAATAATTATCATTTTCAAAAATAGAAAAATGATAATATTTTTATCTCTCCTTAATAGACTTCTATGGAGAGATTATTAGTCCCCCCCGTGCTAAAACAAGGGGGGACCCCTAAGGGAATTCGAATCCCTGTTATCTCCTTGAAAAAGAGATGTCCTTAACCACTAGACGATAGGGGCTTGATGCGAAGATGGGATTTGAACCCATACCTCAAGATTATGAGCCTTGTAAGCTACCAGATTACTCCACTTCGCGCTTTTTTAATTTTAAAAAATTACCAATTTGACTTTTTTGTACCTGGTAATAAACACAAATTAAAATTTTCAATTAAAAAATGTCGAGATTGTCTAAAATATTTGTAACAACTTCGTGGTCGTCCAGTAATTGAACAACGATTTGTTAAACGTGTAAATGAACTATTTCGTGGAAAATTTCTAACTGTTCTTAATTTTTTATGTATTTCACTTCTTTTCATTTTTTTTGATAATTTTTTAGATAATTCAATTTTATTAATTTTTTTTTTAAAAAAAAAACGAATAAAATTATATTTTTTTGTTAATTTTTTTTTTTTATTTTCACGTACTATAATACTTATTTTTGCCATAACAAAATTTTATTTTATATTCGAATAATATTCAATTACTGTTAAGTAATTAATTGGTAATGAGATCCATTTGTTATTTTCTTCTAATTTAGTTTTAGAAATGATTATTTCTTGTAATTTATTAGTTAATAAAAAAGTTATTTCATCATTTAATTTACAACAATAATTTGACAAATTAACTAAATTTTTATTAACTAAAACATTTTTATGCTGAATATATTGACGTGCTTCAAAAATTGTATGACAAATTCCTAATTTTAAAATTACGTGATCTAAGCGCATTAACAATAATTTTGATAAAGTTTTACTTGTAGGATTTTTTGAATGTCTTGATATAGAAATATATTTTTTTAAGTGTTTTTCATTAATTCCATAATAAAAACGTAATTTTTGTTTATCTTCTAAATTTTCATGATAACGAGATTTAGTGTCAGAAACTCTTTTATTTAACTTTTTTTTTAAAATATTTAATCGTCTTAATTGTTTATAAAGTGGTTTTGAAAAGTGATAATTGGATGACATATAATTTAAGTTATTGGTTGAATATAAATATAAAATTTGTTACAAAACATAAGATGTTATATATGTTAAAACATGTTATAAACTTTTTGCTTATCACAACAATTTTGTTAATTCTAATTAATAAAAATAATTTAAAAATAATTAAATTATACTTGTTAGATTTTAACTAGTTAAATATAAATTATTATATGAATTTAGTACAATTTATTGATTTATATGTAATTTTTGAAACATATAAAAATTTCATTTTTTTTAATTTTATTAATGAAATTAATCCATATAATATTATTGATCCCTTAATTAAATTTAAACATTTATGGATTTTATGTGATAAATGTAAAACTTTAAATTATAAAAAATTTTGTAAAGAACATTTTTTTATTTGTGAAACTTGTGGAATCCATCTAAAAATGAATAGTTATGATAGAATAAACTTATTACTTGATAAAAATACTTGGAAATCCTTTGAAAAGGATTTATTTGTTGTAGATCCTATTGACTTTGATCTAAATTATAATAATAATGAAGAGTTAGATTTAGTATTACAAGAATTAAGTTTAAATACTGAATTAAATTTTATTAAAGAAAATCTAAAAAAAATAGGATTTGATAAAGAAATATTAACAAAATTAAAATATGAAAATAATCTTATTTTTAGAAATATTAAAACTAATTATGATATTGACTTTGAGTTTGATAGATTTAATAATTATATAGACACTCTTATATATTATTCAAAACTAACAACTTTAACTGAAGCAGTACAAATTGGAATAGGTAAATTAAATGAAGTTTTGATAGCAATTGGATTTATGGATTTTAATTTTATTGGTGGAAGTATGGGTTTAGTTGTTGGTGAAAAATTAACACGTTTAATTGAATATGCAACTAAAAAATCCTTACCTCTTATTATAATATGTGCATCGGGTGGAGCAAGAATGCAAGAAGGAAGTCTCAGTTTAATGCAAATGGCAAAAATTTCTTCAGCACTTTATCAATATCAATCAAAAAAGGATTCTTTATATATTTCAATATTAACATCTCCAACAACGGGAGGTGTTACAGCTAGCTTTGGAATGCTTGGAGATATAATTATAACTGAACCTGATGCTTATCTTGCATTTGCAGGTAAACGAGTAATTGAAAAAACATTAAACATTAAAGTTCCTGAAGGTTTTCAAAAATCAGAATATTTATTTAAAAAAGGTTTATGTGATTTGCTTTTACCTCGTCCGCTTTTAAAAATAATACTTAGTGAATTATTTCTATTTCATAGAATTAAATAAATAAATTATATAAAAATATAAAATTTGTATGATTCAAAATCAAACTTATGTATCAGTAATAGATAATAGTGGAGCACGAAAATTAATGTGTATAAATAAATTAGGCGTTAGTCATAAATGCAATTATGCAAGTATAGGAGATATTATTATTTCTGTAATTAAAGAAGCTGTATATAATAAGCCTGTTGAAAAATCTGAAATAGTAAGGGCCGTTATTGTTCGAACTCGTAAAGAAATAAAACGTGATTCAGGTATTACTCTTAAATTTAATGATAATGCAGCTGTTTTAATTGATAAAAATAAAAATCCAAAAGGAAAACGCATTTTTGGAGTTATTCCACATGAATTAAAAAGTTTTAAATTTATAAAATTAATTTCCTTAGCTATAGAAATTATATAAAAAAAATGGCAACTAGAGAACATCCAACAAGTACAAGACTTGTTATTAATGATAATTATAATTCATTTTGGTTTGTTTCTAAAAAAAACTATTCTTTAAATTTAAAAGAAGATGAAAAAATAAGAAACTCTATTATAAAAATATTTAATAAAATTTATAAGTCAACTGATATAATTGAAAACATTTTTTTAGAAAAAAAAATTAATTTTATAAAAATAAATATAAAGGTTTTTACATCTTTAAAATTAAAAAATTCCAATATAAATATAGAAGAAAGATTATTTGAAACTATTTCAAAAATCCTAAATACAAATCAAATAAAATTATCTTTAATTATTAAAAAAGTAGAAAAACCTTATGAAAATTCAAAATTTATTATTAAATATATTGAATTACAACTTAGAAATAAAATTTCTTTTACTAAACTTACAAATCAAATTTTAGAATTAATTGAAACAAAAACTGATGTAAAAGGAATCCAAATTCAAATATCTGGAAGACTTTATGGCAAAGATCGAGCATTTGTAACATGGGCACGTGAAGGACAAGTTCCCTTACAAACAATTAAGTCAAATATAAATTATTGTTCAAAATCTATTAAAATATGGTGTGGAATGCTTGGAATAAAAGTATGGATTGCTTTATAATAATGGATTGCTTTTATAAATTTTATAATATAAATACTAAAAAATACTAAAACTAAAAAAGGAGGAAATAATATTATATGATCGTCGCATATGCTATAATCATGATAATTATAGATTATCTAATCAATGAATATCTAGATTGATATTGATAAAATGTGTTAAATTAAATATTTGACGGGTTTAAACCCTTAATATTTGATTAATACTCTTAATTCTTAATTTATTTATTTTAATATTTAATATATTCGTTATTCTTAAATTATACTTGTTGTTGTAATGTAATAAAAAAAAAGAGGAAATTTACTTATATGAAAAAAAATACAATCAAATTATATCTATTTTGTCAGAATTTAATTCGACAACTAGATGAAAAAATTTCTTTATTAAGTTCTTCACTTAAAAATATAATACGTAATTTAGTAAAACATGAAGGTTACTTGAATAACCCTAATAAAAGTAAAAGCTATTTTTTAAGATATAATTATTTCTATAATAGATATAAAAATAAATATAAATTAAAGTATAAATATAAATATTTATATGAACGTAAGATACTTGTTCTTTATCTTGAGTATATTGAGTATCTAATTTATCTGATTTATCTTCTAATTCGTATTCAACCTGATAACAAAAAACCTGATGACGAAAAACCTGATGACGAAAAACCTGATGATGATGGACCTGATGATGATGGACCCCTAAACGGACCCATAACCATAGGACCTTTTGGTCCTAAAAAAGGTCCAGATCTAGAAGGCCTAAATACATATACTGAGGAATTAAGTGATTACCTAGAAAGGTTTTGTAAAATTTATTCACCATTCTCATTAAAAAACAAATGATTCAAATTCCACGAAAAATAAATTATTTAAAACAACATAGAGGGCGTATGAAAGGCATTGCTTGTCGAGGAAATAATATTTCTTTTGGAAAATATGCTTTAAAAACAAAAGAATGTTGTTGGATTACAACCAGACAAATTGAAGCTGGACGTCGAGCACTAACAAGATCTTTAAAACGTAAAAGTAAAATTTGGATTCGTATATTTTCAGATAAACCAATTACTTTAAGAACTACAGGTACACGTATGGGATCAGGTAAAGGAGATCCACATTCTTGGGTATCTGTATTAAAACCTGGTCAAATTCTTTATGAAGTTTCAAATATATCAGAAGGATCTGCCCAAAAAGCATTAAAAATTGCTGCATCAAAAATGCCTATAAAAACAAAATTTATAAAATTATGAATTATAATTTAAATAAAGATAAAAATTTACTTAATAAAAACGTATTAAGTAAATTTTTATCTACTAAAAAAAAATACATTAAACAAATCAAGAAAAAAAAGAAATTTAGAATTAAATTTAAGTTTTTATCAACAGATAAATTAGATTATAAAGATGGAACCAATTTTTCTAAATTGATTACTAAACGAGGAAAAATTGCACGTAGAACAACTACAAAATTAAGATTAAAACAACAAAAATTACTTGCAATTGCAATACGAAAAGCTCGTATCTTATCTTTATTACCATATCAATTCTTAAAAGTAGCAAAGAAGTTTAAAAGTCCAATATATGAAAAACGATAAGATAAAGAAAATAAAAATTTTCTAAATTTAATATAAGTATTTGCTTCATTAACTTTCCTTACTTATTTAATATTTAATTTAAATTTAAATAAATTTCCATCGTTTTTATGATTGATACAAAAAATATACATTGAGGTCCTCTTAATACGCCGGAATTTTAAATTTTATTTTTTATACAGTATGTATATATGTATTGTAAATGTTACTTAATTTAAATTCGTTTATCAATAATTTTTTTTGTAACGACATTTTTTAAGAGTTGGTTATAAATTTCTAACCCTATTAAAATGTATATTTATAAAAATTTGTCCGCTTAATGAAAATAAAAATATTTTCAATGGAATGAATATTATATTATAGCATAAATTATACGAGTCACACATACAAATCTTTACATTTACCTTGAAGTTGCGGATGTCCTCTTAGAATATACTTTTTTGATTTCGTAGATATAAATAGTGGTTTTGATTTTTTCTTTTTAAAAATTTGTTTTAAACTTATCATAACAAAAATATTAAATTTAATATTAGATTTTGGGTTTAGAAACCAACGTAAGTTTTTTTTTCAGAACCTAATATTATATTAATATTAATATTATAATTCAATTTAAACTCGTCTTCGTATGGGAGCTTTACAACCATTATATGATATTTTATTTGCATCAAATATGACTATTTCACTTAGGTTATTATTATCATGTAAAACTCGTAATACTGCATCTTTTCCAGGTCCAGATCCACGAATAAATACATTTGCTTTTTTTTTTATTTTTATTTTTTCGAATACGTTACGACTCATTGTATAAGCTGCAAAAGGGGTTCCTTTTGTTGTATGTTTAAAACCATATACGCCTGTTGATGTTACAAATATAACTTTTTTTTGTTCATTTTTTATTGTTAAAATTGTATTATTATAACTAGATTGAATATAAATAAAACCAATATCTAACGAAAATTTTAAGTGTCGTTGACGCCACGATTGTTGGTGTAGTATAATTTTTTTCTTTTTTTTTTTTCGCTTGATTTTTATACGCATAAATTTAAAGTTGTTTTTGTTTATGTTTTGGATTTGAACAAATAATTAAAAGTCTTTTTTTTCTTTTAATTAATTTGCATTTCTTACAAATTTTTTTAATTGATGATCTTCTTTTCATATGTTATTTACAAAACTTGTAATATTATTTCTCCACCAATTTTTTTTAAACGTGCTTCTTTATCTGTCATTAATCCATAAGAAGTTGAAAGAATAATAAAACCCATTCCATCTAGAATTTTAGGAATTTTTTTGTTATTTACACAAATTTTTTTATGTGAATGACTTTTATAATTTAAAAATATTTTTTTTTCTTTTAATGTTAACATTATAAAGTTGTTTTTATTTTCTCTATGATATCTAATATTTTCAAAAAAATCTTCTCTTAGAAGTAGTGTTATAAATTTATTTGATAATTTAGTATATGGAATTTTAATTATTTTTTTGTTTGCAAGGTAGGCATTACGAATTATAGTTACTATATTTGAAATTTGATTCATATTTTTTTATATTATTTATATTTTCTTTTTGATTTTTTTTTTTCTTCTAATCTTTTTTTTCTTTTTTTTTCAGAATATTGTTTACGTTTAGGCATAATCTTTCTTTGAGATTCTGGTTTATAAATAGCTGATGTTAGTTTCGGTTTTTGTGGTTTTTTTTTTTTTAGTTTTTTTTTTTTCTTCTTTTCTTTATGACCTTTATATGTTAATGTGGGTATAAATTCTCCAATTTTATGACCTATCATGAATTTAGTTATAAAAAGACGAAAAAATGTTCTTCCATTATATATGGAGAACACATAACCTACCATTGCTGGTATAATATTAGAAGCTCTAGACCAAGTTTTTATTATAGTTTCTTTTCTTTTTATTTTTTTAATGCTTTGAAGTATATGGTTATGAACAAAAATATCATTCTTCATTTTACTATTTATTACAATACTGTTTTATTCGTAATATATTAAATTTACTTCCATTACTTATATTAAACCAATAACGATTTATACAAGATAAGTCTTCAAACCTAAAATTAGGCCAAATATACGTTTTAAATTTCCAACTTTCGTTTCTTTTTCTATTATAATTGTGTAGCTTATTATAGAGATAAAATATATTATCTTCAAATGAGTTGTTTACATTATAAAAAGATGATAAAACTACATTTGGATTTAGATTTACTAAAGTTCTAAGTTTTTTACAATGATTTAGTGAAAGGTAATTTTCAGGAATGAAACATGGTTTACAAATAGTGCTTTCTAAACTAAAGTAAATAGAACTAAAGTAAATAGAAATTAATTTTTGTATTAGCTCATATTTCTTGTAAGAAGTATGTTCATTAATAAGAATAACAGAGAAGTTTAATACCTCTTTTAATACTTTGTTAAATGTAGTAAGTCTGTTTAATGAATAGAAGAAACCTGGATCAAGTTCTTCTCTTTCGATTAAAAATACAAATGTTGAAATTTTATAAAAAATATCTTCCATAAAATTTTTTTCAACTTTATCTTTTTCAACTTTACCTTTTTTAAGATCACCATCCTCAACGCGCATTAGACCACTATAAAATTTTGCATTCATGAATAATTTTTTACTTATTCTACGATCCTTCCAACTTAATTGACAAGTAATAAAGTCATTAAGACAATCAAATAATACAGCTAGTTGTCGGTTAAGTTTCTCTTCATCATATTTTTTTGTTAATTTTTTATCTAATTTTTTTTTTTTTTCTTTTACAATATCTTCATGGTTAGGTATTGAAAGTATTTTTCTAAGTAAGTCTTCTTCTTTTTCTTCTACTGTTTTAATTTGCTTTTTTGTTTTATTTTTATTGAGATCATTGTTATTAATATCTTTATTGATATCATTGTTTTCATCAGAACTTTCATTTAAAAAAATTGATTTAAATAATTGATTTTCTAATATTTTTAAATAAGTCTGATTTAAATTATAATTATCAATATCAATTGTTTTTTCTATTTTATCAAAATTGGTTAAATAATTTATTAATGTTTTTTGTTTTGTTAAATGTAGTTTACTATTACTGAAATAATTTAAGTTGGTTAAATAATTTCGTAATGTTTTTTGTTTTGTTAAATGTAGTTTACTACTACTGAAATGTAGTTTACTACTACTGAAATAATCAGTAGTTTGTTTATTTAGATAAGTTAAAACAAAATGTGAATATTCAAAATTTTTACATAAATTAAAATTATTGTTTGATGATTGTAATTTAAAAAGATTTTCAAAAGTTAATTGTTCTTTTTTTAATAGATTTTTCCATGTATTACAACTAAATTTTATTCTATGATAGTTATAATTTTGTTGTATTAGCTTATAAAATATAAAGGCTTGTGAAATATTTTTATTTTTTATACAAGTATAAAATTTAAATTCATTTTTTAATTTATATTGTTCTTTTTTAATATAAAATTTTATTAATTTTAGTAAGATTTTATTAAAATCTAAAGTATTTTTTAAAAGTTTATTTTTAACAAAATAAATCTTTTTTTCAAACATAATTTTTAATAAAATAAAGGTTTTAGCTTTAATTCGTTTAATTTTATTTTTGCATTCTAAGAGAAATTTGGTAGAAATATTGTAATTTACTTTAGGTATTTTTTTTTTTATGATTCTAATATTTTCATTTATATTTTTCATTCTTTCTTCATGTGTTAAATCATCTTCATATTTAATTTTTGATGATTTCTTTTTTATTAATAATTTTAATTTTTTTATTATTATATGAATTTTTATATAAATTTCCTTTATTAATGTAGTAATAGGTTTTAAAATATATTTGTTAATAAATTTGAACAATTTGTTAAATTCTTTAATGAAATATTTAATTATGGGTTTAAAAAAAGAGGATTGTTTTCTAGTTTTACCAAAAGGTATATTAGTTTCTTTTCCAAAAAAAGTTAAAAAACAAGATGATCGTTCTTTATATTTATGTTTAGAACTATGCCAAGGTCTGAGTTTAAACGGACGAAAAATTTTGATTTGCATACCTTCATTCATCCAATTTTTTGGCAATTTATTTTCTGCCATTTGAATTCCATTAAAAGTACAATTTATGTGTACTTCGTCAGCTAATTCTTTAAAATCTTCAGAAAATTCAAGTGATTGGAAAAACAGTAAACGACTTATATTTTTAAATATTATTAATAAAGGTAAAACAATCTTTTTTCTTAAAAATGAATGAAACATTATAAAACTACCTCTTAATGTGTGTGTTAGTGGCATAGCATTCCATGGTTTTGCTCCCTTATAATTCATTTTTTCAGGATTTTTTATTAAATACCTTACAATTTTTTCTTTTCTTTGAATTTTAGTTTTGATAAATTCATAAACAACTTTTAATAAACTTATATTTTTTTTATAAAAAAATAAAGGGGAAGATAAATAGTGAAGAAAATATACAGTTTGTTTAACTTTACGTCTTTTTGTTCGCATTGCTGCTCTTACCAAATTTCTACGAAAATCTGTATGTTGAGGATAATGAACAAAAATATATTCTAAATTAACATCTTTTCTTTTATCGTGGTCAAGTGTTTTTTCTTTTTTTTTTCTTTTTTTATAAAAAGGGGTCTTATCTTTTAAATCGTCTGTAGATGTTATTTTTATTTGTGGAATATCTTTATGAAGAATAAGTTTTCTTATTTTTCTTGATTTTATACCAGGGGTTTTAGTTAGATTAAAATCTATAAAGTCTAGTTCTGAATATAAATTATACATCCATCTAGAAACATCTTGTTCTTCGATCAAAAATTTATTTAAATTTAAATCTTTGAAATATTTAAATAAAAAAGAAAAAGAACTTGAAATTTTATTTTGATCAAAACTAATATCTTTAAAATTTAAGAAAACTTTTTGAATTTGAACTATTTTTTCTTTATTCTTTTTAGTATTTTCACTCTCAATCTCAATTTCAATATCTTCATAAAATCTAATTTGACTTTCAATTGATTTACTTAAAATCTGATTATTTATTCTATTTTTAAAATTTAAATCTAATGTTATATTTTCTTCGTCATATATGTTATTTGAATTTAATGAAAATGTTTCATTAATTAATCTTAAAAAATAATACAAATTTGAAGAATAAGTATAAAATAAATTAAATTTGTATTTTTTATTAGAGCCATTAAAAAAAAACTCTGACATACCTTTTCGTACAAAATTTTCAGTTTTATCAAAACTTTTAACAACAGGTCTAAAAGGTTTATACCATCCATGATAGTTTACTAAAGTTGATATTAATGTTTTTTGGTTTAATTTTTTACAATCTCTTTTCATTTCTGTAAGCTTTTTGGTTTTTTCTTCTAGATCAATTTTATTGTTATTTACAATTGCATATTCTAATTCTCCTAAAGTTAGATCATATGCTTTTCTAGTAAAAACAGAAGGAATTCGAGCAAAAATAATAAAATATATGAAATAAAGGAACCTTTGAAAAAATTTTTTATGAGGGTATTTTAATCGTAATTTTAATTTTGTTTCTTCACTAACAAGTTTTTTTGCTAAAATTAGAATATAAAAAATTATAATATATGCTATAGAACTTCCAATAAATTCAAATGTCAAAAAGAGTTTTTTATTTGAACATTTGAAAAGCAAAAAGTTCATTGATCGTTTTAATGCTGAATTAGGTATTACAAATAAATTTAAAAGTGGAAGTAGTAAGTTTATAAAAAAAACTAATTTTGTTTTATCTAAATGATCTTGAAAATAATATTTTTTTTTTTTAAGTAATTCTACCCAAAAATAAATTACAAAAACGCCTACAAGAAATGTAATTATGCCAGTTGGTTTATTCAATATTACTAATTTATAAAAAGGAGTATATAAAGTTGATAAATTGAGAATAAATTTTCCAATAAAAAATCCCATTAATGCCGACAATTGTGCTTTTTTAATGTTTTTTATGTTTTCATTTCCAATTAATTCAGTTAAAAAATAAAGAAAAACTAGGTATGAAGGTCCTATCATTAACAAACTAGTTAATCCATAAAGAAAACTCGAAAATATAATAAAACTTATATTATTACTCAAAGAATAAGTTATTAAAATCATAAAATTTTTAAAAACATATTTACCATTTTTTTTTAATAGATGTGTAAAAATGTTATAGATTGTATTTTTTTTCATATAAGTAAATTTCCTCTTTTTTTTTTATTACATTACAACAACAAGTATAATTTATTTTTCGTGGAATTTGAATCATTTGTTTTTTAATGAGAATGGTGAATAAATTTTACAAAACCTTTCTAGGTAATCACTTAATTCCTCAGTATATGTATTTAGGCCTTCTAGATCTGGACCTTTTTTAGGACCAAAAGGTCCTATGGTTATGGGTCCGTTTAGGGGTCCATCATCATCAGGTCCATCATCATCAGGTTTTTCGTCATCAGGTTTTTCGTCATCAGGTTTTTTGTTATCAGGTTGAATACGAATTAGAAGATAAATCAGATAAATTAGATACTCAATATACTCAAGATAAAGAACAAGTATCTTACGTTCATATAAATATTTATATTTATACTTTAATTTATATTTATTTTTATATCTATTATAGAAATAATTATATCTTAAAAAATAGCTTTTACTTTTATTAGGGTTATTCAAGTAACCTTCATGTTTTACTAAATTACGTATTATATTTTTAAGTGAAGAACTTAATAAAGAAATTTTTTCATCTAGTTGTCGAATTAAATTCTGACAAAATAGATATAATTTGATTGTATTTTTTTTCATATAAGTAAATTTCCTCTTTTTTTTTATTACATTACAACAACAAGTATAATTTAAGAATAACGAATATATTAAATATTAAAATAAATAAATTAAGAATTAAGAGTATTAATCAAATATTAAGGGTTTAAACCCGTCAAATATTTAATTTAACACATTTTATCAATATCAATCTAGATATTCATTGATTAGATAATCTATAATTATCATGATTATAGCATATGCGACGATCATATAATATTATTTCCTCCTTTTTTAGTTTTAGTATTTTTTAGTATTTATATTATAAAATTTATAAAAGCAATCCATTATTATAAAGCAATCCATACTTTTATTCCAAGCATTCCACACCATATTTTAATAGATTTTGAACAATAATTTATATTTGACTTAATTGTTTGTAAGGGAA